AGGTAAGGGCAAATGATCTAATTCGCGATTTCATAAGAATTGAGTTAGTCAAGTCCACTATTTCGTATACTGGAAAAAGGTATGATAGGGCAAGTTCCGGATTGATTCCCGATAATGGATTAGATTGCACCAATATCAATCCTTTTTATTCCAAGGCGAAGATTCAATCACTTAGCCAACATCAAGGAACTATTGGTATGTTGTTGAATCGAAATAAGGAATGCCAATCTTTGCTAATTTTGTCATCATCCAATTGTTCTCGAATTGGTCCATTCAATAGTTCGAAATATAACAATGTGACAAAAGAATCGGATCCCCTAATTCCAATTAGGGATTATTTAGGTCCCTTAGGTGCTATTGTACCTAAAATATCGAATTTTTATTCATCTTACCATTTAATAACTCATAATCAGATCGTGTTAAAGAAATATTTGCTACTTGACAATTTGAAACAGATTTTCCAAGTACTTCAAGTACTTAAATACTGTTTAATAGATGAAAATAGGAGGATTTATAATCCCGATCTATGCAGTAACATCGTTTTGAACCCATTCCATTTGAATTGGTGCTTTCTCCATCATGATTATTGTGAAGAGACATCGATCAAAATTAGCCTTGGACAATTTATTTGTGAAAATGTATGTCTATTTAAATACGAACCACACGTAAAAAAATCTGGTCAAATTTTAATTGTTAATGTCGACTTTTTAGTTATAAGATCAGCTAAGTCTTATTTGGCTACTCCTGGAGCAACTGTTCATGGTCATTATGGGAAAATCCTTTACGAAGGAGATACATTAGTTACATTTATATATGAAAAATCGAGATCTGGTGACATAACGCAAGGTCTTCCAAAAGTAGAACAAATCTTAGAAGTGCGTTCGATTGATTCAATATCGATGAACCTCGAAAGGAGAGTTGAAGGTTGGAACGAGCGTATACCAAGAATTCTTGGGATCCCCTGGGGGTTTTTGATTGGAGCTGAGCTAACCATAGCCCAAAGTCGTATCTCTTTGGTTAATAAGATCCAAAAGGTTTATCGATCCCAGGGGGTACAGATCCATAATAGACATATAGAGATTATTGTACGTCAAGTAACATCAAAAGTGTTGGTTTCAGAAGATGGAATGTCTAATGTTTTTTCGCCTGGAGAATTAATCGGATTGTTGCGAGCGGAACGAGCAGGGCGCGCTTTGGACGAATCAATCTGTTATCGGGCAATCTCATTGGGAATAACAAGAGCGTCTCTGAATACTCAAAGTTTCATATCCGAAGCAAGTTTTCAAGAAACCGCTCGAGTTTTAGCAAAAGCTGCTCTACGAGGTCGTATTGATTGGTTGAAAGGCCTGAAAGAGAACGTTGTTCTGGGGGGGATTATACCTGTTGGTACCGGATTCCAAAAATTTGTGCACCGTTCAAGGCAAGACAAAAACATTTATTTGGAAATCAAAAGAAAAAATCTATTTGAGTTGGAAATGAGAGATATTTTGTTACACCATAGAGAATTATTTTGTTCTTACGCGACAAACAATTTCCATGATAAAAATTTACATGAGACATCAGAACAATCATTTATGCGATTTAATGATTCCTAAGAGCGGATTCATTTTCACTTTAACTATCTTTTAACTATACTGGTCTGATTATTGATTTGGTAATAAATAAAATAAGTAATTAAAAAAAAATTATGGTTTGTGCCGTGTATCAATGGTCAATCCCCGGTAGAAGGTTCCATCGGAACAATTATTTATTTCAAGGTACCTCGTCTCTTTGTTAATAATACGAAAAAGAAAAAACAAAAAGGAAGTGTGGGAAAAAATGACAAGAAGATATTGGAACATCAATTTGGAAGAGATGATGGAAGCAGGAGTTCATTTTGGCCATGGTACTAAGAAATGGAATCCTAGAATGGCCCCTTACATTTCTGCAAAGCGTAAAGGTATTCATATTACAAATCTCGCTAGAACTGCTCGTTTTTTATCAGAAGCCTGTGATTTAGTTTTTGATGCAGCAAGTAGGGGAAAAAACTTCTTAATCGTCGGTACCAAAAATAAAGCATCGGATTCAGTAGCATCAGCTGCAATAAGGGCTCGGTCTCATTTTATTAATCAAAAATGGCTCGGTGGTATGTTAACGAATTGGTCCACTACGGAAACGAGACTTTATAAGTTCAGGGACTTAAGAGCAGAAGAAAAGATGGGGAAACTCAACCGTCTCCCCAAAAGAGATGCAGCAATGTTGAAGAGAAAATTATCTACCTTGCAAACATATCTCGGTGGGATCAAATATATGACGGGATTGCCTGATATTGTGATCATCGTTGATCAGCAAGAAGAATATACGGCTCTTCGAGAATGTGCCATTTTGGGGATTCCAACGATTTGTTTAATCGATACAAATTGTGACCCAGATCTTGCAGATATTTCGATTCCAGCCAACGATGACGCTATAGCTTCAATTCGATTGATTCTTAACAAATTAGTATCCGCAATTTGTGAAGGTCGTTCTAGCTATATAAGAAATCGTTGATTAAGATTAAGAATAATAAAATTAGTTAATGTTAATTATTGGGCAACTCCATAGATTTATTGTATCGGTTACTTTTTTTTGAATTTTTTAAAATATATAAAAAAAAAGAACTGGGGATATTGATATATATTATGATGTTATGTGATTTCTTGGTATCCTAAATATATGATTAATGATTCAAGTTGGTGAGTTGAGAAAGAAATGGTTGAATCAAACTAATTCCTTTTTTGAAGTTCAATTTCTATCAGAGGACAATATGAATGTTATACCATGTTACATTAAAACACTCAAGGGGTTATACGATATATCGGGTGTAGAAGTAGGCCAACATTTCTATTGGCAAATAGGAGATTTACAAATCCATGCCCAAGTACTTATCACTTCTTGGGTCGTAATTGCTATCTTGTTAGGTTCAGCCATCATAGCTGTTCGGAATCCACAAACCATTCCGACCGACGGTCAGAATTTCTTTGAATATGTCCTTGAATTTATTCGAGACTTGAGCAAAACCCAGATTGGAGAAGAATATGGACCTTGGGTTCCTTTTATTGGAACTATGTTCCTATTTATTTTTGTTTCTAATTGGTCAGGTGCCCTTTTACCTTGGAAAATCATACAGTTACCTCATGGGGAGTTAGCTGCGCCCACGAATGATATAAATACTACTGTTGCTTTAGCTTTACCCACGTCAGTGGCATATTTTTATGCAGGTCTTACCAAAAAAGGGTTGGGTTATTTCGAGAAATACATCAAACCAACTCCAATACTTTTACCAATTAACATCCTAGAAGATTTCACAAAACCCTTATCTCTTAGTTTTCGACTTTTTGGGAATATATTGGCTGATGAATTAGTAGTTGTTGTTCTTGTTTCTTTAGTCCCTTCAGTAGTTCCTATACCTGTCATGTTTCTTGGATTATTTACAAGTGGTATTCAAGCTCTTATTTTTGCAACGTTAGCCGCGGCTTATATAGGTGAATCCATGGAGGGTCATCATTGACTAGTTTTCGAAATAGTCTTTTTTTTTTAGCTTATCCCAATTCATGCATGGTTCAAGATAATCTGCTTGGTTGGAGAACATAATAGATATAAATACGTATGAATATATGACCTAGAGTCGTAGGAGAGAAGATGAACGATATTACGGAATTGTAAAAAAAAAAAGGATGGGTTGGGGAGGTCACACTAGATGTATGTAATGTCTATAAGTCCAGCCACTTTTTGTGTGGGTTTCGAGGAATGATTCTATAATCCGATTCAATATAAAATGTGGCCAGTTTACGTTATGGAAGAAAGAAATGTATATGTAATATGTATATGTAATATTAGATATTCACTAGTTATATAGTCCTATCTATATATAAATAGAAGTCCTTATGCCTTACCTATATACTAACTAACTATATATATATCTAACTATATGCTATATATATGTAATATATATATAGCAATATATATAGCAAAATAAATAAAAAATATATATATATATATGTATTGATATACATATTGATATCGTTATATTGATATATTGATATCGTTGATATCGATCATATTGATATCCATTGCATATATTGATGATTGCATATATTGATTTGATTGCAGTTTACTGCATTTAGATTAGATGGATTACAAGATAAGTCAAGTCCTTTCTTCTGTTTCATTTGTGATTGTGGATTGGATGAAAAAACAGATGAACTCAAGGATATAGAAGAGTAAAGAACGAAGGATGGAATGAAAGAATGGTTGGAAAGAAAGAAATGCAATAACTAGAGCCGTATGTATATGGATTTACAAAAACTTCATCATGGGTAGAAACAAAAAACGAGATATCGAAGTAGTTCTGATGATTCAGTAATATTATCATTAGTTTTTAGTTACTCCGACCCAATAGATCTTAATGATCAAACTTAATGATAAAATTAAGTAATAATTCATTGGTTGATTGTATCATTAACCATTTTTTTTTTTGCGAGGAACTTACCATGAATCCACTGATTTCTGCCGCTTCCGTTATTGCTGCTGGATTGGCTGTAGGACTTGCTTCTATTGGACCCGGAGTTGGTCAAGGTACTGCTGCAGGCCAAGCTGTAGAGGGTATTGCGAGACAACCAGAAGCAGAGGGTAAAATACGAGGTACTTTATTGCTTAGTCTAGCTTTTATGGAAGCTTTAACAATTTACGGACTGGTTGTGGCATTAGCGCTTTTATTTGCGAATCCTTTTGTTTAATCCTAGAAATGTAAAAAAGTACCTTAGATTACATACTTATTTTACTTTTTTTCTTTATTAACTTGAAATTAAATTGTCGTTTGCTTCTTCGAATTATATCAACACTTTACTCCTATAATTACTTATTTGTTGAGACTACAGGAAGGACTGCTTTGAGGATGAGGAATTACCAGATCACTCGTTTTCTTCCTTCCCGTCCTTAGCTTAGTATAACGGAAACCTTTTTCCTTTTAGGAATCGTTT